GATCGGAATATTCAAATGATTTTCATCGAATGACTATTCATCTATTGTATTTTCATGGAAATGAGGGGCAAGAAAGTTCTATGGAAAAATGGCGGTTCGATTCGATGTTGTTTAACGGGGAGTTAGAATACAGGTGTAGGCTAAGTAAATCAATGGACAGTCTTGGTCCTTTTGAAAATACCAGTGTAAGTGAAGATCCAATTTTAAATGATATGGATAAAGACATTTTAAATTTTAGCGACAAGTCTAATTACAGTAATGTTGATCATTTAGTCGGCGACAGATACATTCGGAATTTCATATCTGATGACACTTTTTTCGTTAGGGATAGTAATAGGGACAGTTATTCCATATATTTTGATATTGAAAATAAAAATTTTGAGATTGACAACAACCGTTCTTTTCTAAGTGAACTAAAAAGTTCTTTTTATAGTTATCAGACTTCTAGTTATATGAATAATGCACCCCAAAGTGACGATACTCGCCACGATCATTACATGTATGATACTAATTCTCATTATAGTTGGAATAATCACATTAATAGTTGTATTGACAGTTATCTTGGTTCTCAAATTTGTATTGATAGTTATATTTTAAGCAACAGTAACAATTACAGTGACAGCTACATTTATAGTTACATTTGTGGCGAAAGCGTAAATAGTAGTAAAAGCGAGAGTTCCAGTATAAAAACTAGCACAGATGATAGTGATTTTAGTATAAGTTCTAATAATTTAAATGTAACTCAAAAATACAGGCATTTGTGGATTCAATGCGAAAATTGTTATGGATTAAATTATAAGAAATTTTTAAAATCAAAAATGAATATTTGTGAACAATGTGGATGTCATTTGAAAATGAGTAGTTTTGATAGAATCGAACTTTCGATTGATCCCGGTACTTGGGATCCTATGAACGAAGACATGGTCTCTCTGGATCCCATTGAATTTCATTCGGAGGAGGAACCTTATAAAGATCGTATTGATTCTTATCAAAAAAATACAGGATTAACTGAGGCTGTTCAAACAGGCACAGGTCAACTAAATGGTATTCCCGTAGCAATTGGTGTTATGGATTTTCAGTTTATGGGTGGTAGTATGGGATCTGTAGTGGGCGAAAAAATCACACGTTTGGCCGAGTATGCTACCAATCAATTTTTACCTCTTATTCTAGTGTGTGCTTCCGGAGGAGCACGCATGCAAGAAGGAAGCTTGAGCCTGATGCAAATGGCTAAAATATCTTCCGCTTTATATGATTATCAATTAAATAAAAAGTTATTTTATGTAGCAATCCTTACATCCCCTACCACAGGCGGGGTGACGGCTAGTTTTGGTATGTTGGGAGATATCATTATTGCCGAACCCAATGCTTATATTGCATTTGCAGGTAAAAGAGTAATTGAACAAACATTGAATAAGACAGTACCTGAGGATTCACAAGTGGCTGAATATTTATTCCATAAGGGCTTATTCGATCCAATCGTACCACGTAATCCTTTAAAGGGCGTTCTGAGTGAGTTATTTCGGCTACATGCTTTCTTTCCTTTGAATGAAAATTAGATTAGAGCCTTAGAGTCTTAATTTAATATTTAATAAGAGTATTAATTTAATAAAACTTAATAAATTTTTTTATGTGTGGTGATCAAGTAGTTATTTAATTTATAGGAATCAAAGTCAAAATCCGAAGAATGGATTTTGACTTTGGTAACATAAGATTGAATTGTAGAAAGAACCATCCGGATCGTTTTTTTATCGATATTCCTGGTTACTAATACTAACTAGGAAATCTCTATTAAACAAAAGAGTGAATTCTTTCAAAATAAAAGAGTGAATTCTTTCGCTTTCTTCCGTGGAATTAGTTAACAAGGTCTTGCATCTTTCTATATCTCCCGAAAATAATCCCCACTAAGAATCCTTTTTGTTGGATCGTATTATAACGAATTCTTTAGGAGTTTTTAGGAAATACTTTAAAATTTTATTAAATTATGAAATTTATAAGACAAGAAAAGATAATAACTACTAATACGAATAGAAAAAGGGTGGATTATCGTATATATATATTTCATGTAGAAACATGTAGAAAGATGAATTAGAAACATGTAGAAAGATGAATAGGTCCATTTATTTATATATTTATTTATTAATTAATATATATTTATTAAATTAATATAGATTTCTTAAAACATATACTTATAGACTCCCTATCCCTATTAAGTATATATATACTCACTTAGGTATACTTAGTATAATATAACAATTATATATGAATTATAAGATATCTTTATAACAATATAAGGATAAGGTTCAAATATAAAACAATAAATATAACAATAAATAACAGGTACAAATATTAAATCGAGGTACCCATTCTATGATAACTCTCAACAGTCTCCCCTCCATTTTTGTGCCTTTAGTGGGCTTAGTATTTCCGGCAATTGCAATGGCTTCTTTATCTCTTTATGTTCAAAAAAACAAGATTTTTTAGATACAACAAGGACAAATCTTATATATATATATATATATATTTTTTTCAAGACTTACTTGGATCATAACACGGATATCTATTTAGTAAAATATGGTATAATATGCGGCTTCCTTCGGGCATAAGCTCTTATGTATGTGTAAACATGATAAATGAATTATAACTATTTTCAAATAGATCGGGATCGGGGAGAATTTCTGAAATGGAAAGTCATCTATATGTATTAGGAAATCATATGAAAGGGATGTTATTATTTTAGTTTGGATCTAAGAAATTCGATGAATTATCCCTAAAGGTTCACATCATAATAGTGCTGGTTGATGAGAGTTACTTCGGAAACAAAAAAAAAGTAAAAAAAAAATTATTTTTGTTATTCTCCCAATTCCAATAAAATGCAACTAGGTCTAGTTAGAGTATGAGTTGGCGATCAGAACGTATATGGGTAGAACTTATAGCGGGGTCTCGAAAAACAAGTAATTTCTGTTGGGCCTTTATTCTTTTTTTAGGTTCATTAGGGTTTTTATTGGTTGGAACGTCCAGTTATTTTGGTAGGAATTTTATATCTTTATTTCCTTCTCAGCAAATAATTTTTTTTCCACAAGGTATCGTGATGTCTTTCTATGGGATCGCGGGTCTTTTTATTAGCTCCTATTTGTGGTGCACAATTTCGTGGAATGTAGGTAGTGGTTATGATCGATTCGATATAAAAGAGGGCATAGTGTGTATTTTTCGTTGGGGATTTCCTGGAAAAAATCGTCGCATATTCCTCCGATTCCTTATGAAAGACATTCAGTCCATCAGAATAGAAATTAAAGAGGGTATTTATGCTCGTCGTGTCCTTTATATGGAAATAAAAGGACAAGGAGCCATTCCCTTGACTCGTACTGATGAGAATTTTACTCCACGAGAGATTGAGCAAAAAGCTGCTGAATTGGCCTATTTCTTGCGTGTACCAATTGAAGTATTTTGAAAAAAGGAACTGAAGAATGAATACTTTGCAAGAGATAAAAAACTCAAGAATCATCTTTTTTTCTATAGCATAACTTAACTGAAGTTTCTTCAGAACGCTTACTCGAGCCAAAGCAAACGTATATGAAACAATTCTAAAACTAAATTGTTTATGTCCACAATTTTTTTTATGCGTATGTAAATCCACTTAACTCAATTCAGTAACAAATCTAAATGATAGATTCATCATATATCAAAACAAAACATTTCATCATAAAGTAAAGAATTTTTTTTCTAAATATTTGATATTTTGATAGAACGGGAGTTCTTTCGTCTCGAAATCCGACTACTATTAATTTGAAGAGGGCTCTTTCTTATTCTATATTCTTTCTAAATTCAAGGACTAACCGCTGTACTGAATCACAAAAAAATCCGGAAATACATCGATGACTTGTAATAGAACTTATGCTTGATAGAAATATTAGTATCATATAGAGTCGACGAATGAGGTGCGTTCATTAAAAATTTAAAAATTCACAGACGAAAAAATGGCAAAAAAGAAAGTATTAATTTCCCTTCTATATCTTGCATCTATAGTATTTTTGCCTTGGTGGATCTCTCTCTCATTTAATAAAAGTCTGGAATCTTGGTTTACTAATTGGTGGAATACTAGGCAATCCGAAATTTTTTTGAATGATATTCAAGAAAAGAGTATTCTAAAAGAATTCATAGACTTAGAGGAACTCTTACGTTTGGACGAAATGATAAAGGAATACCCGGAAACACATTTACAAAAGCCTCGCATCGAAATCTACAAAGAAACGATCCAATTGATCAAGATGCACAACGAGGATCGCATCCATACAATTTTACACTTCTCGACAAATATAATCTGTTTCGGTATTCTAAGTGGTTATTCTATTCTAGGTAATGAAGAACTTGTTATTCTTAACTCTTGGTTTCAAGAATTCCTATACAACTTAAGCGACACAATAAAAGCTTTTTCTATTCTTTTATTAACTGATTTATGTATAGGATTCCATTCGCCCCACGGTTGGGAATTAATGATTGGCTCTGTCTACAAAGATTTTGGATTTGCTCATAATGATCAAATTATATCCGGTCTTGTTTCTACTTTTCCAGTCATTTTAGATACAATTTTTAAATATTGGATCTTTCGTTATTTAAATCGTGTATCTCCTTCACTTGTAGTGATTTATCATTCAATGAATGACTGAAAAGTGATCGAACGATCCAATTATAATATTTGTTACTTTGTACATAAGCAAAACATTCAAAATTGTACTTACTACCCATCCAAGGGATTCCTCCAATATTCCAGTAAAATTATTTATATTTAATATTTAAGTAAATAGCAAAATTATAGATAGGGAACTATACTAGCGACCTACCTAATTTTATTGTAGAAATTTTCGGGATCAATGATTGGACCATGCAAACTAAAAATACCTTTTCTTGGATAAAGAAAGAGATTACTCGATCCATTTCCGTATCGCTCATGATATATATACTAACCCAGGCACCCCTTTCAAATGCATATCCCATTTTTGCAC